TTTCTAAATTCTCGTAGGGTCCCCCTGGAATTCCTTCCAGAGCCTGTTGGATAATTTTTATGGATTCTGTCATTTCACTGATTCGTACTAAATACCGAGCTAATGAATCCCCTTCTTTTTGCCATTGAATCTCCCAATCAAATTCGTCGTAAGACTCATAACGATCAATTTTACGAAGATCCCACTGTATTCCGGAAGCTCGTAGCATTGGGCCCGATAAACCCCAATTTAGTGCTTCTTCTGCGCCAATAATGCCTACGCCTTCAACTCGTTCTAAAAAAATAGGATTCCGCGTAATAAGCTTTTGATATTCAGCAACCCCGGTTAAAAAATAATCGCAAAAATCCAAACATTTATCTATCCAGCCATGAGGTAGATCAGCAGCTACTCCTCCGATACGAAAATAATTATGCATCATGCGCATACCGGTAGCAGCTTCGAACAAGTCATATATTAACTCTCGTTCTCGAAAAATATAGAAGAAGGGGGTCTGTGCCCCAATATCTGCCATAAAAGGGCCAAGCCATAACAAATGAGAAGCGATACGACTTAACTCCAACATAATAGCTCTGATATAGCTAGCCCTTTTAGGTACTTGAATATTGCCTAGCTGTTCGGGTCCATTTACGGTTATTGCTTCTGTGAACATAGTAGCTAAATAATCCCAACGCGTTACATAAGGCAAATATTGTATAATTGTTCGATTTTCCGCAATTTTCTCCATCCCTCTATGTAAATAACCCAGTATTGGTTCACAATCAATAACATTTTCACCATCGAGAGTAACAATCAGTCGAAGAACACCATGCATTGATGGGTGGTGAGGGCCCATATTGACTATCATGAGGTCTTTTCTTGTAGTTGGTGCAATCATAAGTTTTTTCCCGAGTCGTTCTTCCATGCATTGCTGAAAGTAAAAAGAAGTTCATCAAAATTTAAACGACTAAGCTAAAATGGTATCACGCTTCAAATTAACGAGTTTTTATCTCTCGAATATTTAACTCACTAATTAATTCTTTATAGCGTCTTCTATTTTTTTTTGACAAATAGGCCAGCAGTCGTTGGCGTTTTCCCAAAATTTTCCGCAAACCTCTCTGGGATGAAGAGTCTTTTTTGTGCAATTCCAAATGTGAAGTAAGTCTTCTTATCTTAGTGGTAAAACTGAATACTTGAAATTCAACAGACCCTCTGTTTTCTTCGTTTTCTTTTTGAGAAATAACCGAAATGAATGAATTTGTTACCATAAAAAAATCTCCTTTCCCTTTTTACAGATATGGATTTTATTGATCAGTAATAATAATGCCATTAATTGGAATCTGGTATATACAATAATCTAATCCAAATTTCTTTATGAACTCCTAATTTTCTGAATTCAAATCAATTAATCCAATTTCTAATTGGATTTAGATAGGGATAGAAAAGGATTGGTCCATTTTCGCATCGAAGAATTTAGACCTAAAACAAAGAAGGTTCTGTTCATTCATTTCGAGATCTAATCAAGATATTATTCATTTCCTATTGGATATTAGAATGAAATGTGAGACAAGACATGTGATCTATGTATTTGTTTGCTTTGATATACCCTATTATATATATAGGGTATAGAATATATAGAAAAAGTGTATTATCCACGAAATGTCAAAATTTCAATCGTGGATACAGATGTATTCTTAACATACTGAAACGACTCCCATTATTGGTATCAAACCAATAACGATTCATACAAGCTAAATCCTCTAATCGATAATTAGGCCAAAGAAAGAGCTTTAATTTCATTAATTGATTTTTCTCTCTATCAAAATGGTTACTGTCATGCGAAACTTGGCTGCTGTCTTTTACGTTCTTTGCATTCCAAAATACTGGATTTCTATCTTCACCATTTCTATTCTTTGAATTAAAACAACTTAGAATTTTCAACTTTCTACGACGTCTAAAGGAGAAAATATTTTCAGGAACAAGCAAATCCAAATGATTTTTGTCTCTATTTTCAGTTATTCTTTGGTGTGATGAAATAGTTTCATCAAAATTCTTCTTAGAAACATATCTTTGTTCTTGGTATTTTTGATTAGTTTGGTGCTTACTCTTATGAACCAATGAAATACCTATGGTTTGATACATAATAAATTGTGCATCGTTTTTTCCAAACAGACGAATGGGTTCTATAATCAATATTCCCTTTTTCATCAATTGGTTAAGAGTTAAATTCTTCTCAATCAGCATTATATCCAAACTCATTTCTCTATTTTGAATCAAGGGTATAGTAATTTGGGTTGGATCTATCAGTCTAAGCAGGAGACAATATACCTTGACATTATTGATCAGTCTTTGATTCAAAGTATCGTCCCATCTCAATTGAAAAAGCAAATAACGTTTCAGGAAGAAATCTAGTTCTGCTCTCGCGCTGCTTTTGTATTGTTTTTTCTTTTTCCCCTTTTTCATGTCTGATCTTGCATAATTTTCTTCACTATCTTTTTGTTGTGAGAGAACGGATCCAAGATTTCCTGGACTTGTGCGTTCTTTTTCTCCTTGATTTGGATGCTTTTTATTCGATGGTATCAAAAAACTTCCTTTTTGCTTTTGATTTATTTTTTTATTTTCACTACTATTTTCATTTTTATTCAAATTTGAAAGAAGTAATTTGCTTGGTATAAACCAAGGTTTGCTTTTATATGCATTATAAAGTAACACAAATTCTGGGAAGAACCAAGGTTCCAAATTCGCTATGCGACACTTTAGCATTTTTTCATTCATTCCCATCCAATCAAAAAATACTTTGTCGGAGTTTGGTGGATTGATTTCTGGAATCATAAGGTAAAAAAGATTTTTTTTAGGAATTATTTGAGTATTTTGATTCCCATTGCTGACCCAGGCCTCAATATCGCCTTTTTGTTTAAGATCAAAATTGAGAATGTTCCAATCAAAATATTTTCTATCGACCGTTTTTTCCATATATAGAATATGGACCTTTCCTAGATAATTATCGATAGGGATGTTCCTCAGTATATTTTCTTTATGCTTGTTATAAGAAATCTCTTCCTTCTTACGTCCTTCAAACGGAGATCTATAAAAAAAGTATTCCGTTTTATTTTCATAATTAAGAAATTTATATGATAAAAGATCATATTTATAGTATTTTTGCAAATTCTCTTTTCTTTTTTGATTAGATAATGAATATACTTCAATTTGTTTTTGTTTTTTGAAATCAATTAATTGGTCTTTTTCATATGAATGCCTTTTGCTAAAATTTTCCTTTTTACACTGATGAACTGTATTGCGCCATTTTTCTGGTATTAATCTATACCATCTGCTCTGAGATAAATTGTATTGATAATATCCTCTTAACCACTTTTTCCATTGATTCATTTCATAACTCGGAAGTTTCTTATCCCCTAATTTCGAATCAACCATTCCTTGTGTTTCAAAAGAATCCTTTATTTCAGGCGGGGGGATTCCTTGAGATTGAAGAACAGCTCTTAATTTATACGAGTTACTAACTTGGATTTGTGATAATTTGAAAAATACATATGCTTGTGACACGTAGGATAAGTCATAAAAAATAGGTGAATTTTTTTGACTATTACTAATATTATCAAGTGACTTTTTTATAGTCGAAATAAATGGAATTCGATTTTTCTTAATTTTATTAATTCTTTCTTGTTTTCTTTCATTATTGTAAAGGGATTTATCAATAATTTTTTTTGTTGATTCAAGAAAAAGTTCTGTATTCATTCTGGGAATATTAATGATACATAAAAATATATCTGTGTAGATTCTTTCAATGAAAAATTTCAAAAAAAGAGGTAATTTAGAGATTAATTGAGCATTTCTTTTTTTGAATATTTGCCATTTTTCGAATCTTTTAGCATTATAACTTGTTTTTTTAAGACTATTTATTCTTGGAGTTACTTTTTTTTGCTCTTTTATAATTCTTTCTATTTGATTTCGAATTGTACTTGTTCTAGTAGTCAAATCCTTGATTTTTTTTTCTGTTAATGAAGAATTTGTCCAATTCGTAGATGCAATTTCACTAAACGATTCGTGAATTAGCTGATTGCTTATTATAGAATCTTTTTCTTCTTTAATTTCACTTGATTCATATACTTCTCTTCCTGTTAATCGAAATAACAGAATTTTTGAAAGTTCTTTTATTATTTTTTTTAGAAAAATAACACTTTCGATAACCCATTCTTTTGTTTCTTTTAAAACTTTTCGAAGTAATTTTATTTTTCTAAAAAAAACTATTAGAACTCGAGAAGACTTCTTTTTAAATTTTCCAATTTTTTTTTCAATTTCCTTAAAAATGGGTTTCAAAAAGGAAGGTCCTTTTCGGGGCGAACCAAAAGGAAGTTCAGTTTCCATTCCCCAAACTGTTAAAAAACAAAAATCATCTTTTTCTTTTTTCTTTTTCATTAAACCTTTCTTAGATGATCGTAGTTTCGATTTGTGCCAAGGTTTCAGACGGAAAGGAAATAAGATTTTTATCTGAATACCGTCTGTCAACCAATTTTTCGGAAATTCTGTTTCGGATAATGGAACACCATTATAGGTACATTTAACATGCATCTCTCTATTCCATTCCTGTAAATCCTCAAACCATTCGGGAAATTGAAATAGGAATATGCGTGCACTATTTTTTGCAATTAGCAATGAAGGTAATACAATATATTTTCTAAAAATAGATTGAGTTAGTAACATGCAACCTCTTATTACTTGTGTAACTGGAATGCTATCCCAGGCCTCTGCTATCTTTATTCGCTCTTTCTCCGTTCTTTCCTTCGTCTCTTTTTCTTCTTCTCTTTTTCTTTCTTCTTCTGTATACTCTACAATTTTGAATGCTTCCCCTTTCCCTACCCAATTTCGAAAAATTACTTTAATCAGCCTGGAGATATCAAAAGAAAAAAGAGGGAATTTTTCGATTCTGTCCAAAAAAAGAGGGGAATGTGCGTTTGCTTGAAACAATTCCCAAATAACTATTTTACGTCTTTGAGCCCGCATAGAAC